TTCGGGTCAATCTATTGGGGAACCGGGGACTCAACTAACATTAAGAACTTTTCATACCGGCGGCGTATTTACGGGGGGCACTGCAGAACATGTACGAGCCCTTTCTAATGGGAAAATAAAATTCAACGAGGATTTGGTTCATCCCACGCGCACACGTCACGGTCATCCTGCTTTTCTATGTTCGATTGATTTGGATGTAATTATTGAGAGTGAAAATATTATGCATAATGTGACTATTCCACCAAAAAGTTTTCTTTTATTTCAAAATAATCAATATGTCGAATCGGAACAAGTGATTGCTGAGATTCAGGCGGGAGCATACACTTTGAATTTTAAAGAGAGGGTTCGAAAACATATCTATTCTGATTCAGAGGGAGAAATGCACTGGAGTACTGACGTGTACCATGCGCCCGAATTTACATATAGTAACATACACCTCTTGCCAAAAACAAGTCATTTATGGATATTATCGGGGGGTTCATGCAGATCTAATGTAGTTGCTTTTTCACTCTACAGAGATCAAGATCAAATGAATATTAATTCTCTTTCTCTTTATGTCGAACAAAGAGAGATTTCTAACCTCTCGCTCTCGGTGAATAATGATCAAGCGAGACAAAAATTATTTTGTTCTGATTTTTCTGCTAAAAAAGAAGTTGGAATTCGTGAGATGTCTGATTATTCGGGATTTAATAGAAGCATAGGTACTGGTCATTGGAATCTCATACATCCTGCAATTCTCCACGCGAATTCAGACTTATTGGCAAAAAGGCAAAGAAATCGATTTATTATTCCATTCCACTCGATTCAAGAACAAGAGAAAGAGCGAATGCCCCATTCAGGTATCTCGATTGAAATACCCATAGGGGGTATTTTCCGTCGAAATAGTATTCTTGCTTATTTCGACGATCCTCGATACAGAAGAAAGAGTTCCGGAATTACTAAATATGGGACTCTGGGGGCGCATTCCATCGTCAAAAAAGAGGACTTGATTGAGTATCGAGGACTCAAAAAAATTAAGACAAAATACCAAATGGAAATAGATCGCCTTTTTTTCATTCCCGAGGAAGTGCATATTTTTCCCGAATCTTCTTACCTAACGGTACGGAATAATAGTATCATTGGAGTAGATACACGAATCACTTTAAATATAAGAAGCCGAGTGGGCGGATTGGTCCGAATGGAGAGAAAAAAGGGGGGGATTGAACTAAAAATATTTTCGGGAGATATCCATTTTCCCGGAGAGATAGATAAGATATCCCGACACAGTGGTATCTTGATACCGCCAGACAGGGAAAAAAAAGAACGTAAGGAAGCCACTAAGGAATCAAAAAAATTGAAAAAATGGATCTATGTTCAACGAATCACACCTACCAAAAAAAGGTATTTTGTTTTGGTTCGACCCGTAGTCACATATGAAATGGCGGGCGGTATAAATTTAGCAACACTCTTCCCCCAGGATCCCCTGCGGGAAAAAGATAATATGCAATTTAGAGTTGTCAATTATGTCCTTTATGGGAACGGCAAAGCTGCTCGGGGAATTCCTGATACAAGTATTCAATTAGTTCGGACGTGTTTAGTGTTGAATTGGGACCAAGACAAAAAAAGTTCTTCTGTCGAAGAGGTTTGTGCTTCCTTTGTTGAAGTACGTACAAATGGTCTGATGCGCGATTTCTTAAGAATCAACTTAGTAAAATCTCAAATTTCATATATCAGAAAAAGGAATCATCCGTCGGGTTCAGGATTGATCTCTGATAATGGTTCTATTCGCACCAATAGCAATCCGTTTTATTCCATTTTTGGCAAGGCGGGGGTTGAACAATCACTTAGCCAAAATCAAGGAACTATTCGTACGTTGTTGAATAGAAATAAGGAATGCCAATCTTTGATAATTTTGTCATCATCTAATTATTTTAGAATGGGTCCATTGAACGATGTAAAATATCCCAATGGGATAAAACAATCAATTCCAATTCAAAAGGATTCTCTAACTCCAATTAGGAATTCGTTGGGACCTTTAGGAACAGTCCTTCAAATTGCGAATTTTTATTCATTTTACTATTTAATAACTCATAATCATCGCTCGTTAACTAAATATTTGAAACTTGACAATTTAAAACAGCCTTGTCAAGTACTTAACTATTATTTAATGGATGAAAAGGGGGAATTTTATAATCCTGATACAGACAGTAAGATCATTTTGAATACATTTAATTTGAATTGGTATTTTCTACATCATAATTATTGTGAGGAAATGTCCCCGATAATTAGTCTTGGGCAGTTTCTTTGTGAAAATGTATGTATAACCAAAAACGGACCACACCTAAAATCGGGTCAAGTTTTAATTGTTAAAGTTAACTCCGTAATAATACGATCAGCTAAGCCTTATTTGGCTACTCCTGGAGCAACTGTTCATGGGCATTATGGGGAAATCCTTTACGAAGGGGATACATTAGTTACATTTATATATGAAAAATCGAGATCCGGTGATATAACGCAGGGTCTTCCAAAAGTAGAACAGGTGTTAGAAGTGCGTTCGCTTGATTCAATATCGATGAACCTAGAAAAGAGAGTTGAGGGTTGGAACGGACGTATAACAAGAATTCTTGGGATTCCTTGGGGATTCTTGATTGGTGCTGAGCTAACTATAGCGCAAAGTCGCATCTCTTTGGTTAATAAGATCCAAAGGGTTTATCGATCACAGGGGGTGCAGATCCATAATAGGCATATAGAAATTATTGTACGTCAAATAACATCAAAAGTCTTGGTTTCAGAAGATGGAATGTCGAATCTTTTTTTACCCGGCGAAATGATTGGATTGTTACGAGCGGAACGAACGGGGCGCGCTTTGGAAGAAGTGATCTGTTATCGAGCTATCTTATTGGGAATAACGAGAGCATCTCTGAATACTCAAAGTTTTATATCCGAAGCAAGTTTTCAAGAAACCACACGTGTTTTAGCAAAAGCAGCTCTCCGAGGTCGTATCGATTGGTTGAAAGGACTGAAGGAAAACGTTGTTCTGGGGGGGATAATACCCGTTGGTACCGGATTCAAAGGATTAGTGCACCGTTCAAGGCAGCATAACACCATTCTTTTTGAAAGACAAAAACAAACAGGGAATTTTTTCAGGGGGGAAATGAGAGATATTTTCTTACACCACAGACAATTTTTTGACTCTTGCATTTCAATGACTTTCCATGATACATCAGAGTAATTGCTTAGAGGGTTTAATGAGTCCTAGGAGTGTATTCTTTTAACTATTTGTGATCGTTTTATTTCTTAATGGTAAGAAAAAAGGGATAATAATGAATAGGAAGTAATGAATGGCCTGGGTCGTGTATCAACGGTCAATCTCTGGTAGAAGAGAAGGTTCCCTCGGAACAATTATTTAGTTCAAGGCGCCTCGTCTCTAAAAAAAAGAGGAAGTGGGGGAGAAATGGCAAGAAGATATTGGAACATCCATTTGGAAGAGATGCTGGAAGCAGGAATTCATTTTGGTCATGGTACTCGGAAATGGAATCCTAGAATGGCACCTTATATATCTGCAAAACACAAAGGTATTCATATTACAAATCTTACTCGAACTGCTCGTTTTTTATCAGAAGCTTGTGATTTAGTTTTTGATGCAGCAAGTAGGGGAAAACTATTCTTAATTGTCGGTACCAAAAAAAAAGCTGCTGATTCAGTCGCCCGAGCTGCACTAAAGACTCGGTGTCATTATGTTAATAAAAAATGGCTCGGTGGTATGTTAACGAATTGGTCCACTACAGAAACTAGACTTCACAAGTTCAGGGATTTGAGAACGGAACAAAAAAGGGGGAGACTTGACAGTCTTCCCAAAAGGGATGCCGCTATTTTGAAAAGACAATTATCACGCCTGCAAACGTATCTGGGTGGGATTAAATATATGACGAGGGTACCCGATATTGTAATCATCGTTGATCAGCATGAAGAATATAGGGCTCTTCGAGAATGTATCACTTTGGGAATTCCAACAATTTGTTTAATCGATACAAATTGTGATCCCGATCTCGCGGATATTTCCATTCCAGCAAACGATGACGCTATAGCTTCAATCCGATTAATTCTTAACAAATTAGTATTCGCAATTTGTGAGGGTCGCTCTAGCTATATACGAAACCGTTGATTAATAATAAGACAAATAAATGATTTTGGTAACTCCATGGATTTATGGCTTGGGTACTATTCCTGAATCGCACAAAAGAAAAGAAACAAAAACTGGTGGCTAGTATGTAATTAGCGGATATTCAAAATATACAATTCAAGTAGACAAGTCGAAAAGAAAATGGTTGAATCAAAATAATTCCTTTTGAATTTCTATTTCGGTCAGAGGGCAATATGAAGGTTCTATCATGTTCCATCAACACACTAAAGGGGTTATACGATATATCCGGTGTGGAAGTAGGCCAACATTTCTATTGGCAAATAGGCGGGTTCCAAGTCCATGCCCAAGTACTTATTACTTCTTGGGTTGTAATTGCTATCTTATTAGGTTCAGCCTTTATAGCCGTTCGGAATCCACAACCCGTTCCGACTGCCAGTCAAAATTTCTTCGAATATGTCCTTGAATTCATTCGAGACGTGAGTAAAACTCAGATTGGAGAAGAATATGGCCCATGGGTTCCCTTTATTGGAACTATGTTTCTTTTTATTTTTGTTTCGAATTGGTCAGGTGCCCTTTTACCTTGGAAAATCATAGAGTTACCTCATGGGGAGTTAGCCGCACCCACGAATGATATAAATACTACCGTTGCTTTAGCTTTGCTCACGTCAATAGCATACTTCTATGCAGGTCTTTCCAAAAAGGGATTCGGTTATTTCAGTAAATACATTCAACCGACTCCGATTCTTTTACCCATTAACATTTTAGAAGATTTCACAAAACCCTTATCACTTAGTTTTCGACTTTTCGGGAATATATTAGCCGATGAATTAGTAGTTGTTGTTCTTGTTTCTTTAGTCCCTTTAGTGGTTCCTATACCTGTCATGTTCCTTGGGTTATTTACAAGCGGTATTCAAGCTCTTATTTTTGCAACTTTAGCTGCGGCTTATATAGGCGAATCGATGGAGGGACATCATTAACTCGTTTTCGAAATTGTCTTTTTTTTGTAGCTTAGAACAAGGCAATCTATGCGTAACTTAAGATAATCGACTTAGGAAACATACATATACAAACATAAATCGACAAATACAGAATATACGACCAAGAGTCGTATAAACAAAAATTACGATATTGGGGAATTTTAGAAAAAGATCCTTTCAATCTCTTTCCTAAAATTCCTCTTTGGCCTTATTATATCATACCCTCCGCCAACTAATATTCTCTTTATATTGTTTTGTTCATTTTTGTTCATTCAATTCCAATAGCAATGAACAAAAATTCTTATAGTATAAAAATAACAGGCAGGTGATTAAAAAAAAGAAAAGAACGATACTTTCTAAAATGATTCCCCTTTTAGTCAACTCTTCAATTCAACGATTGAAAAAAAAAATAAAATAGAATAAATAAGAAATTGCATGGCCGTACCTCAATCAAATACTTATATTTAGTTCTATTCAACGATTCGCCCCAATGAATTCGTCTATTTCTATTGTAGCCATATTGGATAATGATAAATAAAAGGAATAGAAAAAAAAAGAGAGTCATAAAAAAGGGGTGATTTGGCGAGGGGGATATATTTAGATATATGGAATCAAATGCCAACTCTTGTGGATTTTTTGAAAAGGGGTTATAGAATACGATTGACTTTAAGAGACGAATAATATTTTGAATCTAAGATATGAATAGTTGGTTTACGTTATGGAAGAAAGACATGTATATGGGATATTAAATATTCCTAGTTCTATATGAACTAAAGATATATCGAATCCACCCCACTCTTGTGACTATTGTGAATTTCAATAAGGATTCTAATAGAAATTGTTCGATTTCGTTTTTGCTTTGACTGGGAATTGAATCAATAAAAATAAAGAGATCAAATAAAGAAAACGAACGAATAATTCAAAAAAGGGTCCCGAAAAAAGAAATGAAAGAATCAAAGTAAAAGTCGTATGGATTCACAAAAATCCTGTGTTGTGCCCGTGAATCGGAACTAAAAAAGAGATATCGAAATAGTTTTGATGGTTCAATAATAATATTATTATTACTCCAATTCGGAGTTCTTCGTTATTTTCGATGGGTTAATCCTAGTGACGGAATAATTAAGTCATAATTCATTGGAATTGGACAATTGTATCATTAACGATTTTTTTAGTTTTTCTTTATTTTAGTGCGAGGAACTTATCATGAATCCACTGATTTCTGCCGCTTCCGTTATTGCCGCTGGGTTGGCTGTTGGGCTTGCTTCTATTGGACCTGGAGTTGGTCAAGGTACTGCTGCGGGCCAAGCAGTAGAGGGGATTGCGAGACAACCCGAGGCGGAGGGAAAAATACGAGGTACTTTATTGCTTAGTCTGGCTTTTATGGAAGCTTTAACAATTTATGGACTGGTTGTAGCATTAGCGCTTTTATTTGCGAATCCTTTTGTTTAATCCTATAAATAGGAAAGGAAATTGACTTCTTTTTTTTTTTTTTTAGTCTATCTAAAAGAGGAGATCATATGAAAAATGTAACCGATTCTTTCGTTTCTTTGGCTCACTGGCCATTCGCCGGGAGTTTCGGGTTTAATACCGATATTTTAGCAACAAATCCAATAAATCTAAGTGTAGTGATTGGTGTATTGATCTTTTTTGGAAAGGGAGTGTGTGCGAGTTGTTTATTTCAAGAATAGGCTGGACCCAACCAGCTGCACTTTTTTCGTTATAATGAAGGACCAAAGAGAAAAGGGTGCATGATTCCGCGAATTACTTCTGAATCAATTTCAAATCATATTTAAGAACCATAGCATTTCGTGATTTGTTGGTAAATCTATTTTGATTCTCTATGAAACAAACCAACAATGTGGGGACCATTAACATGGTTAAAGCTAAAGTTTGAAGTCCAGACAAAGCATCGTACTCTTTCTACTACTATGTTTTACTATAGAATAGAAATGTTTTCAAAATGAATAATTAATAATAAAAATTAGAATTTTTTTCGATATAAAACACTCATGTTGATAAAAAGATTTGAGCCTTTTAACGGTATTGGAAATTTGATTGGAAAATATTGGAAAAACCGGTATTTCAAACAACCCCTTTTTGTGCTGAATCGATGGCCTATATATAAAGTAAGAAGAATTCTTTGGATTTGAAGAAAAAAAGAAACAACTTTGCTGACAATTATCTATTTTGATTTGGTCAGAAGAGTCCTCCAAAATTCCGGTCTTGGATTAGGGATCAGACGCAAGATTTTTTTTTGAATATGACTAGAGAAGAGAGAGAGGATAGGCTCATTACATTAAAAAAGATATGGGAATCCCCCCATACATAAGTAGTTGGCGTAAGTGAGTGTGAGAGCCAAATGAATCGAAAAATTCATGTTTGGTTCGGGAAGGGATCATG